AATAAGGTGCCTGATTAAAAGGTTTATTTTGATAGAATAAATAATGTATATTTATACTCTTATTGTAAATTTAAGATTTAAACTTAATCTAATGACATCAAAAATCATAGTGCTTCATACACTAAATTACAAAAAGATAAGCTAATTTAAGCTATTAGGTTCATACCCTAATTATAGAAGTAAAATCTTCTTCTTTTTAATTTTTTTAAATTCAACTGTTATTTTATTTTATAGAAATATATTATTTGGAGTAATTTTATCTTTATCATCAAATAATTGAGTTATATTATGAGTGGGATTGGAAATTTCTATAATATCATTTATTCCTCTTATAACTAGAAATCTAATAATTAGTTCAGAAAGAGCAATAAAATATTTTATTATTCAAAGCATAAGATCTTCTATTTTTATTTTAGGAGTAGTTTTTATATTAATGGGGGTTAATATTAATTACGAAATAATTATTGTTTTATCAATATGCATAAAAATAGGGGTTGCACCGTTTCATTCTTGAGTGTTAAGCATAATTGAAGGAATAAATTATATAATAATATTTAATATATTTACCGTTATAAAAATTGTACCAATAATAGTTATAATTAATATAAATTTGAATTTAAATTTGATTATTATATTAACTTTAATTATTGGATCAGTTTTTGGATTAAATCAGAATTCTATCCGCAGTTTATTAGCTTACTCTTCAATTTTTAATATAGGATTTATAATTTATTCAATGAAAAATTTTTCTTTGTGAATTATATATTTTTTACTATACTCAATTAATTTATTTATACTAATTAAAATTTTAAATTTAAATAACATTAATTACCTGAATCAGTTAATTATTAATAAAGTTGAATTGAAGTCTAAATTATCAGTTTGAATCTTAATATTGTCATCTGGGGGGATGCCACCTATAATAGGATTTATAGGTAAATTAATTGTAATCGAATTGTCATTAAATTTTAATGATTGGGTTATCACAGTTATTATGGTAATTACTTCTTTATTAACAATGTTTTATTATAACCGTTTATGTTTTACTATTATATCTATTTCTTCATTGATTACCAAATGAAAAATTAATAATTCGTCTTGACTAAGAATTAACATTATAATTATTAATCTATCAACTATACCGTTTATTATTTTACTTAAATATTTGAATTAAGATTTTAAGTTAAAATAATAAACTATTAACCTTCAAAGTTAAAAATATAATATCTAAAGTAAATCTTAGAACAATCATTATTCATTATCAAATTTGCAATTTAATGTTTTAAATTAAACTATAAGATTAATTTGTTTATGTACTAAGAGAATTTAAATTCATAAGTAAATTTACAATTTACTGCTTATTACTTCGGCCATCTTAGTTTAATAATGAATAAATGACTATATTCAACTAATCATAAAGATATTGGTACTATATATTTCATTTTTGGTATTTGGTCTGGTATGGTGGGTATAATATTAAGAATAATTATTCGTATAGAATTATCTCAACCTGGTCCTTTATTAAATAATGATCAAGTTTATAATGTTGTAGTTACTTCCCACGCTTTTATTATAATTTTTTTTATAGTTATACCAATTATAATTGGTGGTTTTGGTAATTGACTTCTCCCATTAATAATTGGTGCACCTGATATAGCCTTTCCTCGTATAAATAATATGAGATTTTGATTATTACCTCCGTCTTTAACATTATTAATAATAAGTTCAATAGTTGAAATAGGAGCCGGTACTGGGTGGACAGTTTACCCCCCACTTTCTTCAAACATTGCTCATTCTGGACCTAGAGTTGACTTAGCAATTTTCTCATTACACCTAGCTGGTATTTCTTCTATTTTAGGAGCAGTAAATTTTATTACTACTGTAATTAATATACGATCTTCTGGTATAACTTTTGATCAAACTCCTTTATTTGTATGATCAGTATTAATTACAGCAGTTTTATTATTACTTTCATTACCAGTATTGGCTGGGGCTATTACTATATTATTAACTGATCGTAATATTAATACTTCATTTTTTGACCCTTCAGGAGGGGGTGATCCTATTTTATATCAACATTTATTTTGATTTTTTGGTCATCCAGAAGTTTACATTTTAATTTTACCTGGGTTTGGTTTAATTTCACATATTATTAGCCAAGAAAGAGGTAAAAATGAATCATTTGGGTATATTGGTATGGTATATGCAATAATATCAATTGGATTATTGGGGTTTGTTGTATGAGCTCATCATATATTTACAGTTGGTATAGACGTTGATACTCGTGCTTATTTTACATCAGCAACTATAATTATTGCTGTACCTACTGGTATTAAAATTTTTAGTTGAATGGCCACTATACATGGGGTTTCTTTAAAAACTACTATTTCCATAATATGATCTTCAGGTTTTGTATTTTTATTTACTATAGGTGGATTAACTGGAATTATCCTTTCAAATTCATCTATTGATGTTGTTTTACATGATACTTATTATGTAGTAGCACATTTCCATTATGTTTTATCTATAGGTGCAGTTTTCGCTATTATGGCTGGATTTATTCAATGATATCCATTATTTACTGGGTTAATAATAAACCCTAAATGACTAAAAATTCAGTTTTTTATTATATTTACTGGAGTAAATTTAACATTTTTTCCACAACATTACCTTGGATTAAGAGGGATACCTCGACGATATTCAGATTACCCTGATATTTATATATCATGAAATGTATTATCTTCATTAGGAAGTATTATTTCAATAATTAGTGTTATATTAATATTATTTATTATTTGAGAAAGTATAATTTCTAAACGTGTGGCTATTTATAGTAATAATAATCTGTCATCTATTGAATGGTTACAGAAAATACCACCAGAAGAGCATTCATATAGAGAATTACCAGTAATAACAAAATAACTAATATGGCAGATTAGTGCAATGAACTTAAGATTCATATATAAATATATATTATTTTATTGGAAATTTCAACTTGATTAAAACTTTCATTTCAAGATGCAGTTTCACCTATTATAGAACAATTAATTATATTTCATGATCATGCAATAATAATTATTATTATGATTACAACTATAGTATTATATATAATATTATCAATAATAATAAATAAATTTACTAATCGTTTTCTACTCGAAGGACAATTAATTGAGTTAATTTGAACTATTATCCCAGCAGTTATATTAATTTTTATTGCGTTACCATCTCTTAAAATTTTATATTTATTAGAAGAAGTTAATAATCCTATAGTTACTGTTAAAGCTATCGGACATCAATGATATTGATCTTATGAGTATTCTGATTTCAAGAAGATTGAATTTGATTCATATATAAAACCTACGGCTGATTTAAATATTAATGAATTTCGTCTATTAGATACTGATAATCGTATAGTAATTCCATTTAATACTCAAATTCGTATATTGGTTACTTCTACTGATGTAATTCATTCATGAACTATCCCTGCTATCGGGACTAAAATTGACGCTTGCCCCGGGCGTATTAATCAAAGAAATATTTTAATTAACCGCCCAGGCTTATTTTTTGGTCAATGCTCAGAGATTTGTGGATCATACCACAGATTTATACCTATTGTAGTTGAATCTATTAATATAATATCATTTATAAATTGATTAAAAAATTACTCATTAAGTTACTTAAGTGCAAGTATTGGTCTCTTAAACCAAATTATAGTATTTTAGCAAATACTCTTAATGAAAAGATTTAGTTTAACTTAAAACATTAACTTGTCAAGTTAAAGTTACTTACATGAAGTAATCTTTATTGCCTCAAATATCCCCAATGTGGTGGTTAACCCTTATATTAATTTTTAATGTATTTTATATAATAATAAATAGAATGCTGTACTTCAATTACAAAATTAATAATAAAAATTCAATTAAATTATCTAAATTTAAATTAAATTGAAAATGATAACTAATTTATTTTCTACATTTGACCCTTGTACAGGAATATTGTCATTAAATTGACTAAGATCAATTTTAATATTTATTTTAATACCACAAAAATATTGAGTAATATCTAATAAAAATAGACTTATTATTAATTTATCTATCAAAACTTTACACCAGGAAATAAAATTAATTATACCATATAATGGGTCAACATTAATAATAATAAGTATATTTTTAATAATCATATACAATAATATTATAGGTTTACTACCATATATTTTCACTTCCTCATCACATTTAATTTTTTCATTATCCTTAGCGTTACCATTATGATTATCCTTTATAATTTATGGTTGATTAAATAAAACAAATCTTATATTTACTCATTTAGTACCTTCAGGTACACCTGGGGTGTTAATACCTTTTATAGTATTAATTGAAACAATTAGAAATTTAATTCGACCAGGATCATTAGCTGTGCGCCTTACAGCTAATATAATTGCTGGGCATTTACTTATATCCCTATTGGGTACTAATACAGTATCTTCTATAATTTTAGTTTCAGTAAGAATAGTGGTATTTATTGTATTAATAATTTTTGAATTTGCTGTTGCTATTATTCAATCATATGTATTTATAACTTTAACAACATTATATTCAAGAGAAATTTAAATGAATAATCACCCATTTCATCTAGTTGATAAAAGACCTTGACCATTAACAAGATCTATAGGATTAATAACCATAACTTCTGGAGCAATTCTTTGATTTAATAAATTAAATCCCATATTAATAATAATTGGTATTATTATTATTATTCTAACAATAATTCAGTGATGACGAGATGTAATCCGGGAGTCAACATTTCAAGGAATACATACAAAGAAGGTTATATTAAGAATAAAATGAGGTATAATTATATTTATTTTATCAGAAGTAATATTCTTTTCATCTTTTTTTTGAGCATTTTTTCATAGAAGATTATCTCCTACCATAGAGATTGGTTTGCAATGACCACCACTAGGTATTAAAACTTTTAATCCAATGAGCATTCCTATACTAAATACTATAATTCTCCTATCTTCAGGTATTAGTATAACTTGGGCACATAATTCTATTTTAACTAAAAATTTTTCACAATCAATAAAAAGTATAATTATTACTGTAGTATTAGGATTATATTTTACTTCATTACAATTATATGAATACTTAGAATCCCCATTTTGTATTTCTGATTCAATTTATGGTTCTACATTCTTTATAAGAACTGGATTCCATGGGATCCATGTTATAGTAGGTACAGCATTTATTATTATTATTATATTACGTACTAAAAACTTACACTTTTCTAAGATACATCATATTGGGTTTGAATCTTCAGCATGGTACTGACATTTTGTAGACGTAGTGTGATTATTTCTATATATTATAATTTATTGATGAGGTAGCTAATTCATTTAGTATAAAAAGTATTTCTAACTTCCAATTAGATGGTTTAATAGATTAAAATGAATAATTTATTTAACCTTTATACATATAATAGTAATTTTGATAATTATCGTATTAATCATATTTATACTAATTATAATTAGTAGGAAGTCTATTATAGATATAGAAAAATTAACCCCTTTTGAATGTGGATTTAACCCTATGTCTAATAAACGATTACCATTTTCTATCCATTTTTTTTTGATTGCAGTTATTTTTTTGATCTTTGATATTGAAATTATTATTATTTTACCCATGATTATTACTATAAAATATATTATATTCAAATATTGAATTATAACTTCTTTATTATTCATTATTGTATTATTACTTGGATTATATCATGAATGATACAATGGTATATTAAAATGAACACAATAAGGATTGTAGTTAATTATAACATTTGTTTTGCATTCAAAAGGTATCTTTAGGGTTAATCTTAATTAACAAAGAAGTAAAAAGTTTACATTTAGTTTCGACCTAAAATTAAAGAACATAATTGTTCTTCATGTTTTAATTGAAGCCAAAAAGAGGCATCTTAATGTTAATAAGAAAATTGAATTTAATATTCCAATTAAAAGAGATTAAGTAAGAAAGTAGCTGCTAACTAACTTTCTAAGCGGTTAAATTCCGTTTATCTCTTAATTATAACTCATATAGTTTAATTTAAAACATTTTATTTTCATTAAAAAAATGAATTATTATATTCTGTGAGTAGTGTTTGAGAAACATAGTTTACTTTAATATCTTCAATATTAAGCTCTTAATTAAGCTACACAAACTAGATTAAGATTACAAATCAAAAGATAAATATTAACAAAAAGATTTTTAATGATCTAGAAAAGTAAATTTGACAATGATTAGATAATTTTAATAAATAAAATCTAATTCCTATTCCCCCATAATATTCACCTCATCTTAGTACCTTATTTCTTCTATTAATACTTATATAATAAAAAGAGTTATATAAATAATAAGAATGACTATATATAAATCATATATAGTTATTAAAAAAGTAGAATCCAATAAAAAATAGATAATTAAAAAAAAATCCTTCAAATGAAACTCAACCCCCTAAACTAATTAACAATAAAGTCATTAACTTTATGTACATGGGGAATAATAAGAATAATAAATCAAAATTTATTAATCAAATAATTATACATCCAATTACTACTGAAAAAATAGTTAATATAAAGATTCTAATTTTTATATAATCAAAATTATCTTTAAATAATGATATAGGATTATGATTATTTATATAAATTATTGTATAATAAAATAAACGAAATGAATAACCTATAGTCAACCCTAATCTAATATAAAATATAATAAATACAAATAAATTTAAGTTATTAAACAAAGAATTTTCAATAATTAAATCTTTTGAATAAAATCCTGATAAAAAGGGAATTCCACATAAAGATAATCTTGAAATATTAAAACAAGCAGTTGTTATAGGAAGATTAATACATACTGATCCTATTGATCGAATATCCTGATTATCATTTATGTAATAAATAAAAATACCAGAGCACAAGAATAATAATGACTTAAATATAGCATGAGTAATTAAATGAAAATATGATAATTCAGTTAATCCTATAAACAAAGAAGATATTATTAATCCTAATTGACTTAAAGTAGATAAAGCAATAATTTTTTTAAGATCATATTCAAACAATGCACAAATTGAAGATATTAGTATAGTGATTAAACTAATAAAAATTATATACATATTAAAACTGAAATAACTATAAAAACGAATTAATAAGTATACTCCTGCAGTAACTAAAGTAGATGAATGAACTAAAGCAGATACTGGGGTAGGGGCAGCTATTGCTGCCGGTAATCAACAAGAAAAAGGGATTTGAGCACTTTTGGTAAAACAAGACAAAATAACTAACAAATAAATATAATCAGAATAAATTCCCGGATAAAATATAAAATGCCATCTACCATAAGAAATTATTCAACAAATAGAAATTAATAAACCTACATCACCTAATCGATTAGTCAAGCAAGTAATTAAACCAGCAAGATAACTTTTAGTTGATCTATAATAAATTACTAAGCAATAAGAAACTAACCCTAAGCCATCTCAACCTAAAAGAATTCTAACTAAGTTAGGGCTTATAATTATTAAAAATATACTAAATACAAATAATAAAACTAGAAATAAGAATCGAATAGAAGAATAAGATAAATATCCTATGTATTGTAATCTATATAATAATACTATAGATGAAATGAACAATACTGCTGAGGAAAAAGACAAGGAGATCCAATCCAAAAGAACTAAATAACATAAAGACATTGAATTAAAAATATGCAAATTATACTCAAAAAAGTAAATTAAATTATTATAACCCAGGAATAATCTTAAATAAAAGAAAACTAAAGATAAAAAAAAAAGTATAGCTGATCACAAATAATATAAATTATTTTTAAACAAAACTTAAGGTTTTAACAACATCAAAGAATCCACAAATCTTTATTTTTAATTAAACTACTTAAATAAAAGAATAATAAATCAACAATTAATATAATAAAAAAGATAGGTAATAAATGAATCATAAGTAAGAGATATTCCTTAACATTAATAAAAGAATATGAATAACAATTATGAAATAATCCATGGTAACAATAACTAAATAAATAAATTCTAAAACACGCACTTAAAAAGGAAATAAAAACCACATAGATAAAAGACCAATAATAATAACTTATTATTCTACCTAAAATAATTAATTCACTTAAAAAATTAATTCTAGGAGGACATCTTATATTAAAACAGCAAAATAAAAACCAAATTAATGAAAGTCTTGGTATAAATGTAATTAATCCTTTATTAATAAAAAATCTGCGAGATAACAACCGTTCATATACCAAATTAGCTATACAGAATATTCCTGAAGAACATAAACCATGTCCAATTATTATTAAATAAGAACCTATTAAACCTCAATAACTTATGGTTAATAAACCTATTAGACATATCCCTATATGACATACTGAAGAATATGCAATTAAACACTTAATATCTCCTTGAATAAAACAAATTAATCTAACAACAATTGAGCCTCAAATTGATATAGAGTACCAAATAAAACTATAATTTATAAATAAATATTCATAAATAAATATAAAACGTATTAAACCATATCCTCCAATTTTAAGAAAAAGCCCTGCAAGAATTATTGATCCTGATACAGGAGCTTGAACGTGAGCTTTGGGTAGTCAATAATGAAATATAAATATGGGTAATTTAACTAAAAAAGCAAATACTATAAAAAAATGTATTAGAAATCTTAAAGAATAACTAAATGAATAGTCAAAAAATAAAGAACCAAAATTTAAATAGAAATAAATAATAATTAATAATAAAGGCAATGAAGCAAATAATGTGTAAAAAAATAAATAAAGTACAGAAGTTAGTCGCTCCGGTTGATATCCTCAACCTAAAACTAAAATAATTAACGGGATTAATCTAAATTCAAAAAATAAGTATATTATAAACATATTTAATGTAGAAAAAATAATATAAAGACTTAAACAAAGAATCAAATTTAAAAAAATAAAAGAGGGTGAACACACTTTAATTGAACTTAATAATATCAATCTAATGATAAAAAATCTTAATATAATCAATCCATATGATAAGTAATCTAACCCAAATAAATAACTAATGTTACTAAAAAAAAAATTTAAATTAAAAGAACAGTAAATAATAGTTATAATTAACAATAAAAAAATAAATAAGTTTCAATTAACAATAAATACCAGAGGGATCATAAAAATAATATATAGCTTAATTATTATCATAATAATAAAGAATTTAAATAATCATTACCATGTGAACGGATTAAACAAACTAATACACTTAACCCTAAAACCCCTTCACAAACATAAAAAGTTATAAAGAATAAATAAATATAAATTGAATACTTGAATAATAAACAATATGATAGGATTAGATACAATAAAGATAAAATAATAAATTCCAATCTTAAAAGACACAACAAAATATGTTTGCGGAGTAAAACTAAAGATAGTAATCTTAATAAAAACAAATAAGAGATAAAAAATAAATTCATTAGTTTTAATAATTTAATAAAAATATTAACTTTGTAAGTTAAACTTAGACTATAATCTTTAAAACATCAGTAAAACTAAAAAGCATCTTAAATTTCCAAAACCTAAATTTTTAATTTAAACTATTTACTGAAATTAAAATATATATTATAAAAATAATATTAATAATAATTTCTATTTTACCAGCCATAAAAACTCCTATATCTATAGGTATAACTTTAATACTACAAACTATTATAATAACTATGCTAATAAATAGAATAATAACAAGTACCTGGCTAACTATGATTACATTTTTAATAATAATTGGAGGATTATTAATTCTATTTATTTATATAAGCAGACTTGCATCAAATGAAAAATTTAAAATTAATATAAAAATAATACTTATTACAATAATAATTTTTATAGTTATAGAAAGACTTATACAAGATATACAAATCAATGAAGCACAAAACTTAAATCATGTTGAATACACAGAGCAATTATCATTAAATAAATTATATAACAAAAAATCAATAATAATTACAATAATTATAGTATTATATTTGCTATTAACAATGATTGTAGTAACTAAATTAGTTAAACACTATGAAGGACCATTACGTTCAAAAAACTAATGAACAAAGCTTTACGAAAAAAAAATGAATTAATTAAAATTATTAATTATTCAATTATTGATTTACCAACCCCAACAAATTTATCATATTGATGAAATTTTGGTTCAATTTTAGGTTTATGCTTAACAATTCAGTTAGTATCAGGGATTATATTATCTATACATTACACGGCTAATATTGAAATAGCATTTAATAGAGTAAGACACATCTCTCGTGACGTAAATTACGGGTGATTAATTCGAACAATTCATTCAAATGGAGCATCAATATTTTTCATAATAATATATACACATACTGGTCGAGGAATTTACTATGGATCTTATAAATTTATTAAGACATGATATGTGGGAGTAGTAATTATGCTATTAACTATAGCTACAGCCTTCCTAGGGTACGTTTTACCATGAGGTCAAATATCTTTTTGAGGAGCTACAGTTATTACTAATTTATTATCAGCTATTCCGTATATTGGGGGAATACTTGTAAATTGAATCTGGGGTGGATTTGCAGTAGATAATGCTACTTTATCACGATTCTTCAGATTACACTTTTTATTACCATTTATTATTGCTATAATGACAATTATCCACCTGTTTTTTCTTCATATAACAGGGTCTAATAACCCTATTGGGATTAAATCAGATATTGATAAAATTCCATTTCACCCTTACTTCTCAATTAAGGATTCATTAGGATTCACTATTACTTTAACTATATTAATTATATTAAATTTAACAGAACCTTTTATTTTATCAGACCCTGATAACTTTACACCTGCTAACCCAATAGTAACCCCAATTCATATTCAGCCAGAATGATACTTTCTGTTTGCATACGCAATCTTACGATCAATTCCTAATAAGTTAGGAGGAGTTATTGCATTATTCATGTCTATTATAATTTTAATAGTATTACCATTATCAATAAAAAGTAAATTTAAAGGACTAAGATTTTACCCTATTAGTCAAATTGCATTTTGATTATTTTTATGTACAGTAGTATTACTAACATGAATTGGGGCTCGACCAGTTGAACAACCGTACACTAATACAGGTATAATATTAACATTAATTTATTTTATATATTTCATCCTAGACCCTTTAATAACCAAAATGTGAGATAAACTTATTAACTAAGTTATTTAGCTTATAGTAAAGCAAGTATTTTGAAAATACTAGAAAGAGATGTATTTAATAACTTCACAAAAAAAAATGATAAAAAATCAAAACCCTAATAAAAAAGAAAAAAAATAAATAATTCAAAGATACAGGTAAATAACTTTTTCAGGCCAAATATATAAGTTTATCATATCGGTAACGTGGTAATGAACTTCGAACTCAAATAAAAAAAAAACACAACAAAATAACCTTTAAATAAAAAAATAATGAATAAAAATCACCACCTATAAATACTAATACGCTAAGTATACACATAAAAATAATACTAGAATATTCACTAATAAAAAGTAAGGCAAACCCTCCTGCACCATATTCAATATTAAACCCAGACACAAGTTCACTTTCCCCTTCTGAAAAATCAAAAGGAGAACGATTTGTTTCAGCTATACAACAAGACAATCAACAAAAAAATATAGGTAAAGAGAAAAATATAAATCATACATCTCTTTGAAAAAAAGAATAATCAATTAAATTATAAGAATTAAGTATAAAAAAATACACAAATAAAATTAAAGAAATACTTACCTCATAAGAAATAGCTTGAGAAACTCTACGTAAACATCCTAAAATAGAATAAATTCTATTAGAGGCCCAACCACAAATAATCAACCCGTAAACACCTAATCTTGAACAACATAAAAAAAACATAAACCCAAAAATAAAATTTAAACAATTAATGTAATAAGGAAATAAACATCAAATAAACAAAGACTGAATTAAACTGAATGCTGGACATAAATAATAAATTAAATAATTGGAATTTAATGGAAAAATATTCTCCTTAAAAAACAACTTAAAACCATCACTAAAAGGCTGTAATAACCCTAAATACCCAACTTTATTGGGCCCCTTACGAACTTGTATATATCTTAAAACCTTACGTTCCAATAAAGTAAAAAATCCTACAGATACTATGATTATAATTAACATAAATATAGAAGTTAACAAATAAATTATTGAATGTATAATAAATACTTAATTAAAACCTAAATTTAATGCACTAGTCTGCCAACTCAATAATAAGATTCAAATTAACTATAATATAGAATCTAATGGTCCTTTCGTACTAAAAAGATTAATAAATAATTAGATAGAAACCAACCTGGCTTACACCGGTTTGAACTCAAATCATGTAAGAATTTAAAGGTCGAACAGACCTAATATTAAAGAACCTACCCCTTAATTTAATCTTAATTCAACATCGAGGTCGCAAACTTTAATATAAATGTGAACTTTCCATTAAAATTACGCTGTTATCCCTAAGGTAACTTAATCTTGTAATCATTAATTAATGGATCAAATATAAACATAAATTAATGATATAATTAAATAAAGTTAAATTTTTATTTGCCACCCCAGCAAAAAATAAATAAATACTATAATAATAAAAACTAAAATATATATAAATATATATTTATTAAAAGTTCTATAGGGTCTTATCGTCCCAATAGTAAAATTGAGCATTTTGACTCAAAAATTAAATTTTAAAAATAATTATAATAAAATAAATTTCTCATTAATCCATTCATACAAGTCCCTAATTAAGAAACTAATTATTATGCTACCTTTGCACAGTCAAGATACTGCAGCCATTTAACTTTAATCATAGGGCAGAAAAATACTTTAAATATGAATCTTAAAGAAATGTTTTTGATAAACAGTTGGAAATTAAATTTGTCGAATTCATAAATAAATATATAAAAATTATACTAATTTAATCATTAACAAAAATAAATAAAAATTAATTAAATAATTACAGTATAAAGATAAATAATTATAAAATCATAATAAAAAATTCAAATCTATTACGAACTAAATTCATAGATACTATAGATAAAAAAAATAAAATAAAATAAATTTTAACAAAAAATTAAGATTATCCCTAATTATATAAGTATAAAAAATAGACCTAAATTAAATTTAATTACCATAAAACCAGATATATTCAAGGAACGATTAACTTTTAACTACTAAAACCAAATTAATTAACAATATAAAACATATAAAAAGAATTTGATTCTAAATAACCTTAATTCGGGAATATAAATATAAATTAAATAATCAATTAACCCTGATACAAAAGGTACTAAAAATAATACTAATACAATTAAAATTAACCTTAACAGTGAACTAATAAAAACAAATTATTTCTTTAATATACTAAAAACCAAATTAAAAACAATATTAAAAAAAAATATAATAATGATCAGACAGAATAAATACATTTTCATATTAACGTAAAAAATAAGCTTTAATTGATAAGCTACAGTCTGAACTTTCTAGCTACACCTTCCGGTACACCTACTTTGTTACGACTTATCCCATTTTAAAGAGAGTGACGGGCGATATGTACATAAATCAAAACTAAATTCAAAATAAATAATTAAATAAAATTACTATTAAATCCTAATTAAATTATAATCTAATAAAAGATTAAACTCCCCAGATAAAATTTATTATTAAAGTAATCCATACTTACCTGTACAAAACTGCACCTTGACCTAATATAAATTAATAAAATAAAAGAAAATATACTTTAATAACACTCTTAATTATAGAGGTATACAAATAATATACAGGTTAAAAATATCGTGGTTTATCGATTAAAGTACAGATTCCTCTAAAAAGATATAATTCACCGCCAAATTCTTTGAGTTTGATAGAACATAACTATTAGTATTCATCAAATAAAATAATTTAAATTCAATAATAATAGGGTATCTAATCCTAGTTTATGATAATGATTTAATAAAACTTAATAAAGATTAATATAAATATTATAAATTCCACCTAAATAAAACTAACTATATAACCAAAATATAAATAATTACAAAAGATAAATTATTAATTCTAATGAATTGTATAACCGCGAATGCTGGCACAAAATTTATCCATTATAATTAAATTACTGATAATTAACAATAATTAATAATAACAATTTCATTTACTGTTAAATTACCATATTAAAAACACAACATATAAATCATTTAATAAATTAATAAATAAGCAAGAATCAAACTTATTAAATAAAAATTTAATAAATTATGGATTATTAATTAATATAAAATAAAACTCAAACCTCTTTTTTTTAAAACACAAAGAGGTTTGTGCTATTCAAATGTACTCAATAGTAAACAATAAAAGTTTAATTTAATGGGGGTTAAATTAAACATTATCTATACTATAAGTATTGAATAAAAATATTATTGTATCCGAAAAAATGAAACAACGGGTAAATAATGTATTATTATCAAATAATATCAAGGTTACACTTAATTTTATATAAATTAAAATTATGAATCATATAATTATTAAATAGTAAATAAATATATTAATAATAAATCTACTCTCTACTACATAAGAGAGTAGATTTAATTATATATAAAATAAATAATGTATATTATATTAATATATATATATAATTATTAAATAGTAAATAAATATATTAATAATAAATCTACTCTCTACTACATAAGAGAGTAGATTTAATTATATATAAAATTAATGAACATATCTGCTAAATATATTTTATAAAATGATTATTAAAATATTAAATTAAATCTAAAATCAATTATTATATTAACAATAAATTAAAACTTATCCATAATATAATTTTTTTTCATTTAATAAGTTTATTCAACCCTAAGAGTTTTATTCAATTTATAAATTATTAGTTTATATTTTAATAAGGTAGAGTAATTAGTTATATAAATTATGAGATTAATGTTTAATTTCTATTAAGTTAAATTATGCTATACAATTC